GAAAGAATTTCTTTTTTCATTTCAATTTTAGAAAGCCAATTTTCCATCGAATTGTTATTGGATACCGAGGACTTAGAGACTCTCCTGAGTCTGTATAGAAAGTATCTTCAGCCCTTTCCACAACCACTAATTCGATTTTCCGTCGGGCTATCCAATCTAATTCAGGACCCGGTAATTAAACACTACATTAGTAGTGGAAGGGAATCAATAAATCTTTATATGAGAGACCTTCCACCACTATAATCTGTCCTTGAATCCTAGAGGCAAGGATTTAGAGCACTTTAGCTTTCGAGAGTCAAACTTCCAGATGTTTAGAACCAAGCAAGCAAGTCTCAAGAGTCCTTTTACTTTGTTTGCTTCTGCTGGGGAAAAATTCAGCGAGTTATATTAGCAAAACGAAATAAGAGATTTCGAGTTTTTTCTTGATCAGGCGACACCCGGATTTGAACTGGGGAAAAAGGATTTGCAGTCCCCCGCCTTACCGCTCGGCCATGCCGCCAAAATGTATGATCTCCTACAAAATAGATGAAAAAAAGAGTCTCCCTTTGTTTGCGTCGGATGGGGAATTCCTAAACTTCTTTTTTTATTGGACTTGCATCTTGAATCCCGTTTTCTTAAATTGAACCCTTGCCCGAAAAGAAAAAAATCCTTCGTTTTTTGGATTGGATCCATCCCTTCGGTTGTATGTATAGTATCTCAAAACCTAAATATTTACAAATTTTCCCTCTCTTTTTTATATTGATATTGAAAAATTGAAAAACCAAATGTGGTTTTTCAGTCACAAAAGCCAAAATTTAGGACAAATTGGAACCATTAACTATTAAATGTGACTGTAAATTCATGAACGATTCTTGGATTTGAATCCAAAATTGTCTTTTCTTAATCCTAATGATATAAGACAATCCAAATTGATATAGAACTAATCAGTATTGATTCTTTTCCATAAAAAAAATCCTTCCCAATTTCTATTATAACATCAAATAGAAGTATATGTAAACCCCAGAACATAAATTGTTATACAAATATTTAATTGGATATCCTATCTATATATGATGCCTATAGAGAGAATTATCAGTAAATTGTAGTGCTTCAATTTTTCATTCAATAGATGGAATAGAAAATGGAAATTTTGATATAGCATAGCACGCGCTGTCCCGAATAGAACTTCAATAAAGGAGGAAACATAGATAGCTATCTACACATGGTTAATAAATACAAACTTTATTACTCTATTACGCCCTTCGATCGTATTAAAAAAGGGTAAAAGTATCTCTCTTTTATGCGAATCATTTGTTGAACAATAGAATCCATGAAAAAGTTAAGTGCTCAAAAAAGATCAACTCTATATTTTTGATGATTATAATGTCTTTATATCATCGAACAGATTAAATACCGAATCCATTTATTTTTCTGGTACCCAATCGGATTAGAATATGTAATATCATAATAATGGTAGAAATGGAATCACTTTTTTTTTGATATTCTCTCCAAAACTCCATAAGTCTAAGTGACATTTATTAATTCCTTTCGATTTTGTATCTGTTACAAATTCCAATTTGAATATAAAATTGTCTTTATTCCTCCGTTCATATGCATTTCATACATTCCATATATGGGGTGGATCAAATTTCATGTGATTCAGTAAACAAAATAGAAATTCCATCATTGCTAAATCAATCCATATGATTTGATGAAGAATGGGTCAATAATGGAATTTTTTCGAGAAAAGGGAAATTCAAAATGCTCGGGGATGGAAATGAGGGAATGTCTACAGTACCTGGTTTTAATCAGATACAATTTGAAGGATTTTGTAGATTCATTGATCAGGGCTTAACAGAAGAACTTTATAAGTTTCCAAAAATTGAAGATACAGATCAAGAAATTGAATTTCAATTATTTGTGGAAACATATCAATTGGTAGAACCTTTGATAAAAGAAAGAGATGCTGTATATGAATCACTCACATATTCTTCTGAATTATATGTATCCGCGGGATTAATTTGGAAAACCAGTAGGGATATGCAAGAACAAACTCTTTTTATTGGAAACATTCCTTTAATGAATTCCCTGGGAACTTCTATAGTAAATGGAATATACAGAATTGTGATCAATCAAATATTGCAAAGTCCCGGTATCTATTACCGGTCAGAATTGGACCATAACGGAATTTCGGTCTATACCGGGACCATAATATCAGATTGGGGAGGAAGATTAGAATTAGAGATTGATCGAAAAGCAAGGATATGGGCTCGTGTGAGTAGGAAACAGAAAATATCTATTCTAGTTCTATCATCAGCTATGGGTTTGAATCTAAGAGAAATTTTAGAGAATGTTTGCTATCCTGAGATTTTCTTGTCTTTCCTGAATGATAAAGAGAAAAAAAAAATTGGGTCAAAAGAAAATGCCATTTTGGAGTTTTATCAACAATTTGCTTGTGTAGGCGGAGATCCGGTATTTTCTGAATCCTTATGTAAGGAATTACAAAAGAAATTCTTTCAAC